AAAGATTTCCCATCTTTTCTTTCATTTCCGGAGAAATACGATCGGAGGGGGCTAATTCGAATCCTTCAGGTAAAATAAGAACAGCCCCCACATTCAAAGATCCCCGTTTCCCATTAGAAAGAACCTGTTTCAGTTGGATATCATAGGGAATTCTAACAACTGCTTCAAATACAGTATCCGGAAGTACCGCTTGTGGAACCTCAATATCCACGGGCTTATTGGCTAAATGACAATTGGCGCATACAATACGCCCAGTAGCTTCTCGTGGATTCTCATAACCCTGTTGTGCAAAAATGGGATATGCGTGTGAAATAGATGTCCAAGTTATTACATATATAAATATAATGACCGATACGAAAATGGATCGAGTCATCTGTTCCTTTATCCAAGAAAAGATATTTCTATTTTGCATGGTCCAATCATTGATCCCGAAAATTTCTACAATAAGTTGGGTAGGTTGCTAGTAGAGTTCCCTATCCACGATTCTGCTATTTTACTGGGATCCAGGAGTCATGTCCCGGATCGGTAGAAACTTAAAAAATAAGTAACATTTTGAATGGTTTGTTTATGTACGAAGTAAAAAAAACATTATGATTAGATTTATATCAGTAGATCATTTTTAGTCATTCATTGAATGATAAATGACTACAAGTGACGGAGATACACGATTTAAATAACGGAAGATCCAATATTTCAAAATTGTATCTAGAATGACTGGAAAGGTGGAAACAAGACCAGATATAATTTGATTATTATGATAAAATCCAAAATCCTTGTAGACAGAACCAATCATTAGTTCCCAACCATGAGGCGAGTGGAATCCAATACATAAATCCGTTAATAAAAGAATAGAAAAAGCTTTTATTGTGTCGCTTAAGTTATAGATAAATTTCCGAACCCAAGAATTAATAATACCAAGTTCTTCATTACCCAGAATAGAATAACCACTTAGAATAGCGAAGCTTATTATATTTGTCGAAAAATGTAAAATGGTATGGATATGATCCTCATTGTACATTTTGACCAATTGGATCGTTTCTTTGTGTATTCCTATATGAAGCTTTTGTATATGTGTATCGGGGTACTCCTTTATCATTTCGTCCAAAAGGAAGAGTTCTTCTAATTCTATGAATTTTTCCAGAACGTTCTTTTCTTGAATATTATTCAAAAAAACTTCGGATTGCCCAGCATTCCACCAATTAGTAACCAAAGATTCCATACTTTTATTAAATGAGAAAGAAATCCACCAGGGCAAAAAAACTATAGATGTAAGATATAGAAGGGGGTTGAATGCTTTCTTTTTTGGCATTTTTAATCTGTGAATTGTTAATGAAACCACCTCATTCCTCGATTCTATCCAATCTGATATTTCCATGAAACATGAGTTCTATAACAAACAGGGTATTGAATCCACAGACCCCCTTTATTTTATTTAATTTAAATTGAATTAATTTAATTATTTAATTAAAGGGCTAATCCTTAGATCTGGAAACAATATTTTTTTTATTATGTCTTCATTCGAAGCAATTGTATCCTTTCGCTGAATGCCCTAACGAGCCACTTCAAGTCAAGAAATGCATATTTTTCGAATTTCGAGACAAAACAAAAACAGAATTGAATTACAAGATATGATCCATCTATATCTAACATATCAATTAAAAAATATTGGACCCCAAAAATATGAAGTATATATATAGTCTTAGTTTTTCGGATATATATGATGAATCCATACTTAGTATACTTGTTACGAGTATGAAAAAATGGAGTTGATTTCCATATACAATCCATCAAAAACTTTTGGTGGAAAAAGCGCTTTGTTTTCTGTTTTCTGGTTGTTTCACACACGTCTGCTTTTGCTCGAATGAGCGACCTGAAAAAACAAAACAGAACTCAATGCTGCGAAAGCATTCATTCTTCAATTCATTTCAAAATACTTCAATTGGTACGCGCAAAAAATAGGCCAATTCCGCAGCCTTTTGTTCAATTTCTCGTGGAGTCAAATTCTCATCAGTACGAGTCAAAGGAATGGCACCCTGGCCTCTGATTTCCATATAAAGTACACGCCGGGAATAAATACCTTCTTTAACCTCTATTCTAATCGACTGAATATCTCTCATAAGGAATCGAAGAAAGATTCGCCGATTTCTTCCAGGGAATCCCCAACGAAAAATACACACTATTCCTTTTTTTCTATCGAATCTATCATAACCACTACCCACATTCCACGAAATTGTGCACCACAAATAGGAGCTAATGAACATACCCGCGATCCCATAGAAAGACATCACGAGCCCTTGTGGGAAAAAAAGGATTTGCTGAGAAGGAAATAAGGATATCAGATTCCTACCAAGGTAACTAGAAGTTCCAACCAATAAGAATCCCAGTGAACCTAAAAAAAGGATACAGGCCCAACATAAATTACTTGTTTTTCGAGACCCCATTATAAGTTCTATCCATATATGTTCTGATCGCCAGTTCATACTAGATCCAGTTGTTTAATTTTATTGAAATTTAGAGAATAACCAAAATTTGACTTTCTTTTTTTGTTCCTGAAGCAACTCTTATCAACTAGCACTCTTATTATGATGTGAACCATTAGGAGTAATTCATCGAATCGCTTAGATATAAAAAAGGATCCCCCTCATATAATCCCACTATAGATATCTACATACATAGAGATATTTTGACTTTCCATTTCATACATCTGCGGACCCCCTTTTGAATATATAATCTATTTATCCCCATATATCATCCCATGATGTTTCCACGCGCATAATAGCTCTTTCATTTGTGTTCGGAAGAATCCACATGTTGTATCCTATGTCCACTAAATAGATAGATAAATTTAAATAGATATAGATATCTGTATTATGACCCAAGTCCGAGTCTTGAAAAAAAAAATGAACGAGATTTGGTCCCGTCGAATCTAGATAATCTTGTTTTTTTGAACATGAAGAGATAGGGAAGCCATTGCAATTGCTGGAAATACTAGACCCACTAAAGGCACAAAAAAAGAGGGTAAGTTGAAAGTTGTCATAGAATGGATACCTCGATTTAATATTTTGTACCTGTTATAAAGATATCTTATGATAAGTATATCTATTATCAGTATATAATAATAGGTACAAGAAACGTAGAACTAAATAAGTGTACCTATTCACTTTTATATAATATATATTTATTATTATTGTTCTCTTATACTTATCTTCTAATAAATACCAAAAAAGGTTCTTACTTGGAGAATAATTATATCTATAATAAATACGTAATGTAATAAAATAACATGAATTTTTCCTAATTTAGGAGAAAAATTCACTCTTTTATCCTATTGATAGAGCCTTCCCGATTACTAATCATGCATTATATAGGTAGAAATAAAATGGATCTGCAGCAAATAAGAAAAGTGATTATCAACAACTTATGATCCGTTATACAATTGTATTTTATAACCTCAAGTAAAACTCCGTGCTTATTATTTTTTATTTTCACTTTGATTACCATAAACTAAATAAAATGGAAACTAAATACTTGTAAACTTCAAATAAAAAAAACAGAATTAAATGATCTACTTGATTCAATTTTGATTCAAAGGACAGAAACCGTGAAGCTGAAATAACTCACTCAGAACACCCTTTAAAGGATTACGTGGTACGATTGGGTCGAATAAGCCCTTATGGAATAAATACTCAGCTTCTTGTGACCCATCAGGTACTGTCTTATTCAATGTTTGTTCAATTACTCTTTTACCTGCAAATGCAATGTAAGCATTAGGTTCGGCAATAATGATATCTCCTAACATACCAAAACTGGCAGTCACCCCACCGGTTGTAGGAGATGTAAGGATTGATACGTAGAATAACTTTTTATTTGATTGATAATCATATAAAGCTGAAGATATTTTAGCCATTTGCATCAAGCTCAAACTTCCTTCTTGCATGCGGGCTCCCCCCGAAGCACACACTATAATAAGGGGTAGAGAGCTATTAGTAGCATATTCGATCAAACGGGTGATTTTCTCGCCTACTACGGATCCCATACTGCCCCCCATAAACTGAAAATCCATAATCCCAATTGCGATGGAAATACCGTTTAATTGACCTATGCCTGTTTGAACAGCCTCAGTTAACCCTGTCTTTTTTTGATAAGAATCAATCCGATCTTTATAAGGCTCCTGCTCCGAATGAAATTCAATGGGGTCCACCGAAACCATGTCCTCATCCATAGCATCCCAAGTGCCTGGATCAATCAAAAGTTCGATTCTTTCTGAACTACTCATTTTCAAATGATATCCACATTGTTCACAAATATTCCGTTTTAACCTAAAAAATTTCTTATAATTTAATCCATAACAATTTTCGCATTGAACCCACAAATTCCTGTATTTTTTACTTATATCGAGATCACTTCCACTTGCGCTAGTTTGTATACTGATGAAACTATCACTGTCAATACTATTTACGCTTTCACTACAAATGTAACTATAAATGTAATTCTTACTGTAATTATCACTACCGCTTGAAATGTAACTATCAATATGGATTTCAGAACGAAGATAACTCTCAATGCAACTAGTAATGTGATTATTCCAACTATATTGAGTATCATACATGTAACGATTGTAGTAGTGATTGTCACTCTTAGGTCCATCATTCGGATAACTATAATTTAGGCAACTAGAAAAAAAACCGCCCAATTCACTCAAAAAAGAACGATCGTCTTCAACCTCAAAAATAAAATTTTCAATATCCAAATATATGGAATAATTTTCACCATTACTATCCTTAACTAAAAAAGTGTCATCACAGATCAAACTCCGAATGTTGCTGACACCAAATAAAGGATCAATATTATTAGAGCTGTCACTATCAATCCAACCATGAATCATGTTATTTATAACAGGGTCTTCACCCCCATTTGTATTTCCAACGGGTCGAATACCCTCTAGTGATTTACTTAACCCGCACCCGTGTTCTAACTCCTCCTTAAACAACATCGAATTG